TCACTTAACCATAGACTCCCTGTTATTGGATCTAAGCCTCCACGAAAAGTAAGAAAGTCCCCATATTTTGACCAATTCAAGGTGAAAAAGGGGGTTGCTCCCTCGTTAAAACTTGGATAAAGTTGAGCCAAAAGATCTTGATTCAAGAGAAATTCATGAGGAAGTGGTATCTCTTTAGCATCAACCCCAGCATCGAGAAATTTGTTAATCGGTAAAGATACATGAATTTGGTGTCCCGCCCAAGAAAGAGACCCAAGTCCTAGTAACCCTGCTAAGTGATGATTCAACATAGATTCTACATCTTGGAACCAAGCCAATTTTGGCGCAGCTTTATGATAATGGAACCAACCGGCAAAAAGCATTATGGAGGCAAAAATCAATGCACCAATTGCGGTACAATAGAGTTGTAATTCACTAATTATTCCAGATGCTCGCCAAAGTTGAAAAAAGCCAGAGGTTATTTGTATTCCTCGGAAACCCCCTCCCACATCACCATTCAATATTTCTTGACCTACTATTGGCCAGACTACCTGTGCACTAGGTCCAATATGAGTAGGATCACTTAGCCATGCTTCATAATTGGAAAAACGGGCACCATGGAAGTACATACCACTCAACCAAAGAAAAATAATGGAGAGTTGACCGAAATGAGCACTAAATACTTTTCGGGAGATCTCCTCCAAATCGCTGGTATGACTATCGAAATCGTGAGCATCAGCATGTAGATTCCAGATCCAAGTGGTAGTATCAGGACCCTTAGCTATTGTTCTTGAGAAATGACCAGGTTTGGCCCATTGCTCAAAAGATGTTTTTACAGGATCTCTATTCACAAGAATTTTCACTTCTGGTTCCGGCGAACGAATAATCATTAAGTCCTCCTCTTTCCGGACAACACATACAAAGAGACCTGCCAAGAGTCAAGTTTTTAGTGAACTTCTAAAAGATGGATTTTTGATTAGTTCTTTATCTATCTATCATCCATCTATTTCTTAAGTTATTTACTAAACTAGATAGTTATTCACTAGAGCAATTATGATATTGAGTCAATCCGAGGCAAGTGTTCGAATCTATTATGACATAAGCATTAGGTGCCCAACGGACTTTTTTTTTTATCTTGGAAAATATTTTCTCGGTATTACGAATAGAATATTTTTTGTCTAATATAGTTTTAAATGTTAGGGATGATGCCATTTCGAAATTTTTAATAATATTTCTTTATAAGCAGGATCGAACTTGTTTAGTATATATTTGAGACTATCAAAAAATAGTTTATATAGATCTACTTTCATACAACATAATATCTTTTTTTGTACGTAAAAAAAAGAAAGTAAAACTCAAAAGATATCCCATTATTCATTAGAATAGAAGATAGATAAGATCATTCTGAATATCTTTACTTGTGTTTTTAAACTTAGTTTACCATTAAAGTTAATCACTTTAATTAGTTCTAATCTATTCTTAATTTATAAATATTATATATATATATATTACTTAGTGATATTCATAGTATTATTTAATTACTGAATATCTCATATTGCATAGAAATACAGTTCTTCCTTAAATAGATTGAATATGGACTCATTTGGATTTCATAATAATTATTCAAAACACATAAAAAAAATGACTGGGAATTTAATACTCTTAGTGTAACCTTTCTATTACAAATTCGAATTTGTCCATCCCTTCTTTCTCCTATGTTTAAATCGTGCTCTATCTTCCTATATTTTTCTATATAGCATATTCGAGCAATGCTATGAAAAGCGTCCATTGTCTAACGGAAAGGACAGAGCTCTTCTAAACCTTTGGTATAGGTTCAAATCCTATTGGAGGCAATTTTTTTTTCATCGAATATTCTTCTTACTATATTAAGATTAAGAACCCTATTAAATTTAAATAAATAAATTTTCCCTTTTTGAATATTGAATACTTAATATTCAAAAAAGGAAAATTCGACTTTGAAATAGATTTACACAAAATCACTCAGATCACTCTTTTATTTCATTTTCCTTTTTGAACTTTACTACGCGGTCGATAATACCATAATCTTGAGCTTCTGTTGCCGACATAAAATAGTCTCTTTCCAGATCCTTCTGTATAACATCCACAGGTTTACCTGTATTTCCTGCATAAATATCCGCAATTGTGTTACGAAGTTCAAACATATCTTCTGTTTCCATCATTAATACATCTATATTTGTATTTTTGCTAATACGGGCACTTCTAGGTTGGTGAATCAAAATCCTAGCGTTAGGGTATGCTACCCATCTAGTAATTGTTCCTCCGGCCAGGATCAAAGAAGCCCCTCCCTGCTAATCTCATAGCTATTGTACACACATCAAATTCTTGATTAGATCTTTTTAATCAATTTTATTTCTTTATTTAATGGGTTTCTTTTTATTTTCTAGGTCGATTCAAAAAAACTGTAACGAAGGGATTGATTGATCATTCGAATGATCAAAAAGTATCCATTTATTCTCCAATAATGCAATCTTCCCGTTGCGTATTGATACTTATCGGGTATAGAATAGATCTGCTTCTCTTTGTTCTTACAAACAGAGTTGTTCCCTTATTTTGATTTTCAATGAGATGAAATCAAAATGAACCCACAGAATCTACTGAAAAAGAGTTTTAGGTTAGGTACACAGTATATAGTCTTGTTACTTTAATGCGATAAAATAAGGTGATATATTTTCTATTTTTCTTTGATAAAGGGGTGTTTCCATGGGTTTACCTTGGTATCGTGTTCATACTGTCGTATTGAATGATCCCGGTCGATTACTTTCTGTTCATATAATGCATACAGCTCTAGTTGCTGGTTGGGCCGGTTCGATGGCTTTATACGAATTAGCGGTTTTTGATCCCTCTGATCCTGTTCTTGATCCAATGTGGAGACAGGGTATGTTCGTTATACCTTTCATGACTCGTTTAGGAATAACCAATTCATGGGGCGGTTGGAATATTTCAGGAGGAACTGTAACCAATCCAGGTATTTGGAGTTATGAAGGTGTTGCAGCGGCACATATAGTGTTTTCCGGTTTGTGCTTCTTGGCAGCTATCTGGCATTGGGTATATTGGGACTTAGAAGTATTCTGTGATGAACGTACAGGAAAACCTTCGTTGGATTTGCCCAAGATTTTTGGAATTCATTTATTTCTCTCAGGTGTAGCTTGCTTTGGCTTTGGCGCATTCCATGTAACAGGTTTGTACGGTCCTGGAATATGGGTGTCCGATCCTTATGGACTAACTGGAAAAGTACAAGCTGTCAATCCAGCTTGGGGTGTGGATGGTTTTGATCCTTTTATTCCAGGAGGAATAGCCTCTCATCATATTGCTGCAGGCACATTAGGTATATTAGCAGGCTTATTCCATCTGAGTGTCCGTCCGCCTCAACGTCTATACAAAGGATTACGCATGGGCAATATTGAAACTGTACTTTCCAGTAGTATTGCTGCTGTCTTTTTTGCAGCTTTTGTTGTTGCAGGAACTATGTGGTATGGTTCAGCAACTACCCCAATCGAATTATTTGGTCCTACTCGTTATCAATGGGACCAGGGATACTTTCAACAAGAAATATATCGAAGAGTTAGCGCTGGGCTAGCCGAAAATCTAAGTTTATCGGAAGCTTGGTCTAAAATTCCTGATAAATTAGCTTTTTATGATTACATTGGTAATAATCCGGCAAAAGGGGGATTATTTAGAGCAGGTTCAATGGATAACGGAGATGGAATAGCGGTTGGATGGTTAGGACACCCCCTTTTTAGAGATAAAGAAGGTCGGGAGCTTTTTGTACGTCGTATGCCTACCTTTTTTGAAACATTTCCGGTAGTTTTGGTAGATGAAGACGGGATTGTTAGAGCCGATGTTCCTTTTAGAAGGGCAGAATCTAAATATAGTGTTGAACAAGTAGGTGTAACTGTTGAGTTCTATGGTGGTGAACTTAATGGAGTAACTTATTCAGATCCTGCTACTGTTAAAAAATATGCTAGACGTGCCCAATTAGGTGAGATTTTTGAATTAGATCGAGCTACTTTGAAATCTGACGGTGTTTTTCGTAGTAGTCCAAGGGGTTGGTTTACTTTTGGACATGCTACATTCGCTTTGCTTTTCTTTTTCGGACACATTTGGCATGGCGCTAGAACCTTATTCAGAGATGTTTTTGCTGGTATTGATCCAGATTTGGATGCTCAAGTGGAATTTGGAACATTCCAAAAACTTGGAGATCCAACTACAAAGAGACAAACTGTCTGATAGAGCATTTTTGTGGTTGGTATATTGATTTCTTCCCTCTTTTTTTGTTCATCGGGTACAAGAAAAAAGAATCTTAATTTGAATCATCATCTTCTCTTTGATTCTTTTTATATGATAAATGATCTCAAGTGAATAGGTGTGGAAGCTATAATTGTAAACCACAATCGAATCTATGGAAGCATTGGTTTATACATTCCTTTTAGTCTCGATTTTAGGGATAATCTTTTTCGCTATCTTTTTTCGAGAACCACCTAAGGTTCCAACTAAAATAAAAAAATGAAATAAATCTTGAAACAATTTAATTGAATTGAAGTAATGAGTCTACCAATAAGGGAAGCTCATTACTTCAATTACTTCAACTAATCCCCATGTTCTTCGAATGGATCTCTTAGTTGTTGAGAGGGTTGCCCAAAAGCGGTATATAAGGCGTACCCAGTAAAGCTTACAAGTAAACCAGATATAAAGATCGCGACTAAGGTTGCTGTTTCCATTTTTTAATAATTTCCAGAATGGATCTACTATACGATATAAGATCATTTATTTAGAAATACAACAGAATAGTATACAAAGTCAACAGATCTTAACCAATCATTATTTAATAGAATACAATTTATGGCTACACAAACCGTTGAAGATAGTTCTAGATCTGGATCAAGACGAACTCCTGTCGGGGATTTATTGAAACCCTTAAATTCAGAATATGGTAAAGTAGCTCCGGGCTGGGGTACTACACCACTTATGGGAGTTGCAATGGCTTTATTTGCTGTATTCCTATGTATTCTTTTGGAAATTTATAACTCTTCTGTTTTATTGGATGGGATTACTAGGAATTAGGTTTTATGAGGTTTTGATCTTTCCAGTAAAGAAAAAATTACTACTAATGCTAAAATCTTGATTTCTAAAGAAAAGATTTTGGTAGTTCGATCGTGGACTTTTTTTGTTTCGGTATTTTTGGAAAATGAGTGTGTGACTTGTTATAATTGATCCTATGAATAATAATAGAATGAATGGGGATCTCTATGAATTCTACCTCGTCAGACATTTATTCTAGTATCTGGAGCACGAAATAAATAGAATAGACCAAGAAAAGAAAAAATGGAACTATGATTCATACCTATTATTCAGTCAGACCTCGTAACCGGACTCAAAAAAACGGGAATATATTAACTAGAATATATATTTTCAAAATATCTATTTTTTAAATCAAACGAATTATACTTCATTCATATTTTTATTTGGCAACTCTTTCTGTCAATTTTGTTGAGTCAAGTCATTGGATCTATAAAAAATGATAAATCAAAGGATTCTTACTCAGAGATCCTTTAAGTTTAGCTTGAAAATAAATCATCGTGGTTCTAGTATAAATCTGAGGTTTCTAAGTGATTCGTAGGGTCTCAACAAGAAAATTCCTATCAATTAGTAAAAAAGAAGAAGTATAATTTATGCACAGAAAACAATAAATCCAATAAACAATAAAAATTCAAAATAGGAAGGAGAAAATTCAAGAGGCCTGTAACCATCAACATAAAAAAAAAGAAATGAGCCAACTTGATATTTTTTGGCATTATAATCACAAAGATCAAATTACGGATTTTCTTACTTCATATGTTCATTCAAATCAATCAAGTGGTTAAGAAGTTTTAACCTATAAAATATCCGTTGAAATCAGTATTTTGGTCTTTCAGCTTGAGCCGTATGAAATGAAATTTTCATATACGGTTCTCAGAGGGGGAGTCATCTACCCGAGTTACCTATCTCAATAAAGTATATGATTGGTTTGAGGAACGTCTTGAGATTCAGGCGATTGCAGATGATATAACCAGTAAATATGTGCCTCCTCATGTCAATATATTTTATTGTTTAGGGGGGATCACACTTACTTGTTTTCTAGTACAAGTAGCTACAGGTTTTGCTATGACTTTTTACTATCGTCCTACTGTTACAGAAGCTTTCTCTTCTGTTCAATATATAATGACTGAGGCCAACTTTGGCTGGTTAATCCGATCCGTTCATCGATGGTCAGCAAGTATGATGGTTCTAATGATGATTCTACACGTATTTCGTGTGTATCTCACTGGTGGGTTTAAAAAACCCCGCGAATTAACTTGGGTTACAGGTGTGGTTTTGGCTGTATTAACGGCATCTTTTGGTGTAACTGGCTATTCCTTACCTTGGGATCAAATTGGTTATTGGGCAGTCAAAATCGTTACTGGTGTACCTGAGGCTATTCCACTAATAGGATCCCCTTTAGTGGAGTTATTACGTGGAAGTGCTAGTGTCGGCCAATCCACTTTAACTCGTTTTTACAGTTTACATACTTTTGTATTGCCTCTTCTTACTGCTGTATTTATGTTGATGCACTTTCTAATGATACGTAAACAAGGTATTTCGGGCCCTTTATAGAGAAAACATAAAATAGATTGATTATATATTCATATTGGGAAGGACAAAACTATTTTATTGCTATAAATATGGTTTTTTTAAGAATCACAAATTTTATTTGGATACTTCTCTTCAACCAATGAGTCTTTTATTCTGTATTTGATACGACTAGTTGAAGTGAATCTTGCAAAGAAAGGATGGATTATGGGAGTGTGTGACTTGAACTATTAATTTGGCCATGCGGATACATTATTTTATCCGCCACGTTGTAAATCACGACCAAATGTGTCTCCGGATCCAGCCAAGACCCACGTAAGTCCTTTACGTAGTAGAGGGATAGGCCGGTTCGTTTAAAGAGAATATTCTCTATGATCATACCTGAATAATGTCATCTATAAAAAGGCTTTGTAAGGTCCGTAGAATAGAGTGAGATGATATGGCATGATTCAGTTTTATGTCTATTCCACTTACTGAATTTCATCTACTCCACTTAATTGTTTTTTAGTTTTTAGTATAGAAATGCATTCATTTCCTTTGCATTGATTCCTATCTATGATACTATCGGAGTGAAAGAAGGGATCTAAGGAAGAATATAGGTTATATTTTATTTTTTTTAGTAACAAGTAAATACTTTATATGGATATGGAAAAAATCGAAATATTTTATCGATAAAAACCAATCAGAAGACATGAGACAATCCAAAAAGCGCTTGATCATGATCAATTTTATAAGCTTACTTGGACAGTGGGCATTCATTTAGAAAAAAAGAATTCGAATTTGTTGCAATCCCTAGCTGGAATTGCAACTGCAAAATGCAGTCGGATAAAATCTTATCATGGAGTCTTATATATAATTACATTAATATATTAT